ATTAGAAAAAAAATAGAAAAAATTATAAAAGACAAGAAAAAACTCTTTCTAACTCCAGAGATAAATATTAGCCCTAACAAAGCTAGTTATAATGCTAAAAGATTAGAATCACAAAAAAGCATTTGGCAAATATTAAAAAGAAGGAATTCTCGATTAATTCGCAAATTACATTATTTTATAAAATTTTTCATTGAAAGGATATACATAGATATTCTTCTATGTCTCATTAATATTCCCAGAACCAATGCACAATTTTTTATTGAATCAACAAAAAAAATTATTGATAAATACGTTTACAATAATGACAGAAATCAAAAAAGAATTGGTAAACCAAATCAAAAGAAAATTCACTTTATTTCGATTATAAAAAGGTCAGTTTCTAGTATTAGTAATAAGAGTTCACAGATTTTTTGTGACTTATCCTCCTTGTCACAAGCATATGTATTTTACAAATTATCACAAACCCAAGTTATTAACTTGTATAAGTTAAGATCTGTCCTTCAATATAACGGAACATCTCTTTTTCTTAAGAACGAAAGAAAAGATTATTTTGGTTTTGGAGCACACGAAATATTTCATTACGAATTAAGACATAAGAAACTTCGTAATTCTGGAATGAATCAATGGAAGAACTGGTTAAGAGGTCATTATCAATATAAATATTTATCTCCGATTATATGGTCTAGATTAGTACCACAAAAGTGGCGAAATAGAGTAAATCAACATTGTGTGGCTCAAAATCAAAATAAAGATTTAAGCAAATGGGATTTATCTCAAAAAGATCAATTAATTCATTACAACAAACAAAATGATTATGAAGCAGACTCATTAACGAATCAAAAAGAAAATTTTAAAAAACACTATAGATATGACCTTTTATCATATAAATATATTAATTATGAAGATAAGAATGACTCATATATTTATGGATCACCATTACAAGTAAATAATAACCAAGATATTTCTTATAATTACAACACACATAAACGCAAATTTTTTGATATGCTGGAAGGTATCCCTATCAATAATTACCTAGGCGAAGATGATATTATGTATATAGAGTATATAAAGAAAAACCCGGATAGAAAATATTTTGATTGGAAAATTCTCCATTTTTGCTTTAGAAAGAAGGTCGATATTGAGGTCTGGATCAATACCAGTATCAACAGTAATAAAAATACCAAGACCGGGTCGAATAATTATCAAATAATTGATAAGAAAGGTCTTTTTTATCTCACACAAGATCAAGAAATCAAACCATCCAATCAAAAAGGTCTTTTTGATTGGATGGGGATGAATGAAGAAATACTAAATCGTTCCATATCGAATCTGGAACCTTGGTTCTTCCCAGAATTTGTGCTACTTTATAATACATATAAAATGAAACCCTGGGTTATACCAATCAAATTACTTCTTTTAAATTTTAATGGAAATAAAAATTATAGTAAAAATAGAAATAGCAATAGAAAGCAAAAAGGGAATCTTTTTATATCATCCAATGAAAAAAAACTTTTAAAATTAGAGAATCGAAATCAAGAAGAAAAAGAATCCGCAGGACAAGTAGATCTTGGATCAGATGTACAAAACCAAGGAAATCTTGAATCAGTCCTCTCAAACCACGAAAAAGATATTGAAGAAGATTATGCAGGATCAGACTCAGACATGCAAAAACGTACAAAGAAAAAGCAATTCAAGAATCACACGGAAGCAGAACTCGATTTATTCCTAAAAAGATATTTGCTTTTTCAATTGAGATGGGATGATTCTTTAAATCAAAAAATGATCAATAATATCAAGGTATATTGTCTCCTGCTTAGACTGATAAATCCAAGAGAAATTTGTATATCTGCTATTCAAAGGGGAGAAATGAGTCTGGATCTAATACCGGTTCATAAAGATTTAACTCTTACAGAATTGATGAAAATGAAAAGAGGTATATTTATTATCGAACCAATTCGTCTGTCTGTAAAAAATGATGGACAATTTATTATGTATCAAACTATAGGTATTTCATTGGTTCATAAGAGTAAGTACCAAACTAATCAAAGATACCGAGAAGAAAGATATGTTGATAATAAGAATTGTGATAAATTCAGTGCAAGATGTCAAAAGATGATTGGAAATAAAGACAAAAATCATTATGATTTGCTTGTTCCTGAAAATATTTTATCGCCTAGACGTCGTAGAAAATTTAGAATTCTAATTTGTTTCAATTTGAGGAATAGGAGTGGTGTGGCTAGAAATCCAGTATTTTGCAATGGGAACAGCTGTAATAAATTTTTGGATGAAAACAAACATCTTGATAGAGATAAAAATCAATTAATTAAATTAAAAAAATTAAAGTTCTTTCTCTGGCCCAATTATCGATTAGAAGATTTAGCTTGTATGAATCGCTATTGGTTTGATACCAATAATGGTAGTTGTTTTAGTATGATAAGGATACATATGTATCCACGATTGAAAATTCGTTGATGTCACATTTTTTATATATCCTTACTAGATCTAGTATATGAAAGTAAACAAATGCACACATGCGATGTCTTACATTACATTCTGATGCATGATACTAATACGTATCAATTAGATTTTTTATTGATATTGATTAATTTTATTTCATAAACGAGGTATCCATAACGAAATAAAGATTATTGCGTATACTAGATTAAAATGACCGGCATAATAATATTATTATTATAATTATAATATTATTATATTACTGATGGGTAAAATTCAAATTTTTAAAAAAGAAAAAAAGGGAGGGAAGAGAAGATTTCGTTTTATGGTAAAAAACTTATTCATCTCAGTTATTTCTCAAAAAGAAGCAAATAGGGGATCTGTTGAATTTCAAGTATTCAGTTTCACCAATAAGATCCGAAGACTTACTTCACATTTGGAATTGCACAGAAAAGACTATTTATCTCAGAGAGGTCTACGGAAAATTCTGGGAAAACGTCAACGGTTGCTGTCTTATTTGGCAAAGAAAAATAGAGTACGTTATAAAGAATTAATTGGTCAGTTGGGTATTCGGGAGACAAAAATTCGTTAATTTGAAGAGTCCTTTTGAATTATTTGATTTAGTAGATCTTGAATTTTGATGAACTTCTTTTCGTTTTCAGCAATTCATGGAAGAATGAATCAGGGGAAAACCTATGAATGTACCAGCTACAAGAGAAGACCTCATGATAGTCAATATGGGTCCTCATCACCCATCAATGCACGGTGTTCTTCGACTCATCGTTACTTTAGACGGTGAAGATGTTATTGACTGTGAACCAATACTAGGTTATTTGCACAGAGGGATGGAAAAAATTGCAGAAAACCGAACAATTATACAATATTTGCCTTATGTAACACGTTGGGATTATTTAGCTACTATGTTCACAGAAGCAATAACCGTAAATGCACCAGAGCAGTTGGGAAATATTCAAGTACCTAAAAGAGCCAGCTATATTAGAGTGATTATGTTGGAGTTGAGTCGTATAGCTTCTCATTTATTATGGCTTGGCCCTTTTATGGCAGATATTGGTGCACAGACTCCTTTCTTCTATATTTTCAGAGAAAGAGAGTTAGTCTATGATCTATTCGAAGCTGCCACCGGTATGAGAATGATGCATAATTATTTTCGTATAGGAGGAGTAGCTGCTGATCTACCGCATGGATGGATAGATAAATGTTTGGATTTCTGCGATTATTTTTTAACAGGGGTTGCTGAATATCAAAAACTTATTACGCGTAATCCTATTTTTTTAGAACGAGTTGAGGGAGTAGGCATTATTGGTGTAGAAGAAGCAATAAATTGGGGTTTGTCAGGACCAATGCTACGAGCTTCCGGAATACAATGGGATCTTCGTAAAGTTGATCATTATGAGTGTTATGACGAATTTGATTGGGAAGTCCAATGGCAAAAAGAAGGAGATTCATTATCTCGTTATTTAGTACGAATTGGTGAAATGGTGGCATCTATAAAAATTATTCAACAGGCTCTGGAAGGAATTCCGGGAGGGCCGTATGAGAATTTAGAAATCCGATGCTTTGATAGAGCGAGGGATCCCGAATTGAATGATTTTGAATATCGATTTATTAGTAAAAAGCCTTCTCCCACTTTTGAATTGTCGAAACAAGAACTTTATGTGAGAGTCGAAGCCCCAAAGGGAGAGTTGGGAATTTTTCTGATAGGGGATCAGAATGTTTTTCCTTGGAGATGGAAAATTCGACCGCCGGGTTTTATCAATTTGCAAATTCTTCCTCAGTTAGTTAAAAGAATGAAATTGGCTGACATTATGACGATACTAGGTAGCATAGATATAATTATGGGAGAAGTTGATCGTTGAAATGATAATTGATACACCAGAAGTACAAGATATCAATTCTTTTTCCCGATTGGAATACTTAAAAGAGGTTTATGGGATCATATGGATGCTTGTACCTATTTTTACTCCTGTATTGGGAATCACAATAGGTGTACTAGCAATTGTGTGGTTAGAAAGAGAAATATCCGCAGGGATACAACAACGTATTGGACCTGAATATGCCGGTCCTTTGGGAATTCTTCAAGCTCTAGCAGATGGCACAAAACTACTTTTCAAAGAGAATCTTCTTCCATCTAGAGGAGATACTCGTTTATTCAGTATCGGACCATCCATAGCAGTCATATCAATTCTACTAAGTTATTTAATAATTCCTTTTGGCTCTAACCTTGTTCTATCCGATCTCAATATCGGTGTTTTTTTATGGATCGCCATTTCAAGTATTGCTCCCATTGGACTTCTTATGTCAGGATATGGATCAAATAATAAATATTCCTTTTTAGGTGGTCTACGAGCTGCTGCTCAATCAATTAGTTATGAAATACCATTAACTCTATGCGTGTTATCAATATCTCTACGTGCGATTCGTTGAGACATAAACCTTTCTCTATTCCCTTTCTTTTCTTTCTTTTTTTATAGGAAAGAAGTTGAATGAATTGAATAAATATCGTCATTTTTTATTCATCATTCGGG